AGGAGAATAGAAGAAATCATACTTTCATACAATATCTTACTTGAATTCTATGTAATGATCAATAAATTGAGTTGAATTCTATATCTATATGTATCAACATCCTACTACCCGTTTATTCTATAGATATATATATATTTGGACTGGAGTTGACAAACAACCAATACCAATTTTATTCTTTCTTAGTTTAGATTATAAATGGAAATGGGGCGTGGCCAAGTGGTAAGGCAACGGGTTTTGGTCCCGGTATTCGGAGGTTCGAATCCTTCCGCCCCAGAGGGTTTTTATGTTATTGCTATAGTATTCCTATTATTGCTATAGAAAATGGAGTGGTCAGGAGTAAATTAGTATTAGTATTAATTTAAATATCTGTTCGAATCTCATTAACAAATGATCAAGTTCCATAACATATGTTTTATAACATATTTTTTGGAGCCAATGTATCTTTTTCTATTTCATTTTTTTAGGTCTTTCGTGGTTGACTCTAATGAAAAATTGGAAATCTATGGAACGATTGAGGCAGGGATGGTTTATCTTATTCTTTTTATTCACTTTATGACAAGATTTTAATATTGAAATATTACTCAACCCTATCCCTATGTTAAACAAAATACATATAAATATAAACATATAAAATGAGGAAATATTTAACTTATATGGTATGTATGTATCGTTCTATTTCAATGCAAATAATTTTTATATTTTTCTTTTCGTAATCAGATGAAAAGAATAAAGATTCAAATCTTTACTTATATCATTTTTTGATCCACTTGCGAAAAAAAATTGGATTATTTCTTCTTTATCTTTGATCTATTTATCTATTTTAAAATTAAATCAGTGATGAGTCAAGGAAAGACTTATCGGATTAAACATGCTGCTTATTGGCGAATTTCCTTCAAAAAAGATAGTATTTATAAATAGGAAACTTTTTCAATTATAGATATTTTTTTTTATAAATACTTTATTAATATTAATGATTTCTTGTCAGTTGAATCTTTGGTATTGAAAAAGTAGGAAATAGGATAATCTATCCTATTTAGTCACTTGAAGATGCAGAGTCAATAAGTAATTCGTTTATATATAGTTATAATTATATACTTTCTATTATTTTGTATTATATAGATTATGTATGTTAAAATGTATGTTAAAATAGATTTATGGATGTTAAAGATATTGTCTTGCTAAAACTTTTTCATAAAAATGGTTCCGCATACAGATATCACATCATATTCTTATTTTAAAATAAGAATATAAAAAGTCTAGATTACGATGTTTATGTACAACTGAACCAATGACTATTCATGATTCCATAATTGAATCAATTCCATACTGGTTCCAAATTAGAGGAATGTGATGGTAAAACTTCGTTTGAAACGATGTGGTAGAAAGCAACGTGCGACTTGAAGGACACGATCCGTTGTGGATTTTTAGATCCACCATCTTATTTTCTATTTATCGAGGAATGAAGATGCTCTTGGCTCGACATCGTTTGTTCTGTTACACCTGAATGCTTTGTTTTTTTGTTGGGTTGTAAATAGTCTACGATGGAGCTCGAGTCGAAAAGTCGAAAGTATTAATTCATTTCTGGGGGGCAAGGATCTAGGGTTAATGCCAATCAATCAATTGGAACAACTTCGTAAACGTATCTTCTATATATAATAATAATATAGAAATCAAAAGGATCCAATCCAATTTCAACAAGTTTTGTTTTTAAATTGGAAACTTGTTGTAATTGATCAAACTTTTTCGATTCAAAGTGTATTACGCGGGAATCAACTGTCCATCGGATTCTTTGATAGAAAGAAATAAAATTTCAAATATTTCCAATTCAAATGAAAAGGTATGTTGCTGCCATTTTGAAAGTATTAAGAAGCACCGAAGGAATGTCTAAACCCAATGATTTAAAATAAAGATTAAAGGATCCAAGAACAAGTAAACCCATTTTAATTGTCTCGATAGTCTCAATAACTGGATCATCCAAATCTAATTTTAAACGAGACACAAAAGCGGGTAAAGACAACTCACTAAATGAAATTGACTAAAGAGAAGAATTTACTTTTGAGCTATTTGAGAGTTATTCAACTTGAGTTATGAGTACGAATGGTTTCTTTTAAATTTTCAGGAAGGACAAAAAACGAATGAAATTAAAGTCTAATTGATTTTCTAGGTTCATTCGAATCAAATCATTTTTTCTCGAGCCGTACGAGGATAAAACTTCCTATACGGTTCTAGGGGGGGTATTGTTCATCTACATCTATCCCAATGAGCCGTCTATCGAATGGTTGCAATTGATGTTCGATCCCGAAGAGAAGGAAAAGATCTTAGAAAAGTGGGGTTTTATGATCCAATGAAGAATCAAACTTATTTAAATGTTCCTGCTATTCTATATTTCCTTGAAAGGGGTGCTCAACCTACAGGAACTGTTCAGAATCTTTTAAAGAAAGCAGAAGTTTTTAAATAACTTCCGTCTAATTAAACAAAATTCTTTTAAATTTAAAGAAAT